AAATATCTCTATGGATTCTCCTAATTTTAGTGTATACTACTACAGTATCATATATATATATAATTTATTACTCTTTTCTTTTTTTTGGATTCTTTTTTGTTTGTTATTGTCTTCTTTATTATATTTCTTTCGAATGAATCGAAAATTCCAGAGTATATCTTTTCACGGGTCGAACCAAAAAAAAAAGAAACTTCGAATATTTCCCTCTTTACTTTACCTTTATCCGGCAGAAAAAAAAAAGGAAAATTCCCTCCATGTCCCTAAATTAAATATTAAATAATAGGAGACTTAAATGAAAGTCCCTTTCTCGCATTCGCTCTCCATTGCATTGGCGGAACAAAAATTTCTGATGCATCAATATGGAAATATTTGGTACATGAAGCCATGATCTGATATCTATATCGAAATCCTATATAGATATAAACTGATCTTTTTCTGGAATCAAAGAAAGATATTGAAAAATATATTGCTCTTGTGACTCGGAATAAATGGTTTCTCTGTGGAGGAAGGGAATAGCGATTTATTCCTATGGAGCATCCAGGAACAAGAAGATTCAATCGGAAATATCGACAAATTCTTGCGTGGTCCAAGGAAATAAAAAAAGGGTCCGCTTCTACAATTTTATCTCTATCCAATTTGAATATCAGAATAGCTGATATAGTCATGATTCAATGGGTCAGGTCCACTTACTTTTTCTTTTCTTGATTTCTAATTTTTCCGATGGATTTAATTGGAACAATGGAGAAGTAGTAAAACTTTGGTTTGTCGATTCATAATTGAGATTGGGTATTATCTCGAATATCCATGTCCCGGGACCAAAAATATAAATAATGAAACATGAGGAGGAGTATAGCCTGTAGTGACATAGTAGTCCTCCTAATAAGTGGGATTCCTTATTATCATAATGAACAAATGTTCAACTTTATACCTATAACTCATTAGAATGATAACTCATTATGCGGTCCGTTTACCTTTTTTTTTATTACAAATATCAATAATATCTCTATTCTCCGATGAAAAATGAAGACTAAGACGGGAGCTTCGTGGAAAAAGCCCTTTATCGGATTTGAACCGATGACTTACGCCTTACCATGGCGTTACTCTACCACTGAGTTAAAAGGGCCATTTTCTTCAATTCATGAAGAGGCCACTAACCACTATGAGTCTACTGCATGTATCTATGTATAGACTATATGTACATATATACATGTATGCATAGGGGGCTCATTCAAGAACAAGCCATTTGATTTACCTAGGAAGTTCTAGGGTCAAATCAAATGATTATTTATATTTGAGAAATATCAATGCAATGAATTGTTTCGCTCCTAATTGCTTTGCTTTTATTGACCCATCGATGCGAGATTCACTTGATTGATACATGTACCAATCCGACATAGATCCAAAATATTTCATCGAATCATGTGATGAAGGATTCGACTCGTACCCTGAACTGAATTCTTATAGAAAAAAAAAGAATCTTTTCGATTACTTGTCAATCCCTTCCCAGATTTACGAGTTCTACATCACCTTTTTGAATCAATCAAAAAAAAAATTCTATCATTTCTGAATTTCCTGGCTTAGTGTTAGTGAGGCATATCTCGTCTTAACGATGAGCGAATCAATGAGTGAAAATTGAAGAAATGGGGTTTGACTTTTTTTTTGTCGGACAAATACCCGCTGAGGGGATCCTATACTTCGTCATATATATATGATGGTTCATGAATGAACAATCAAAAAATTCTATGTAATTGTGGAAGCAAGAAAGATTCTTCGGATCTAGTCATGCCATTACATTATATTGACAATTCCAAAAAACTGCTCATACTATGAGCATAATATGATGGCGATCGGGCAGGTATGCCCCTATCGTCTAGCGGTTCAGGACATCTCTCTTTCAAGGAGGCAGCGGGGATTCGACTTCCCCTGGGGGTAGGGTATTACGAAAGGAAGTTGATCATGGATTATCAATAAGCCTAGAATTGATTCTTCCTGGGTCGATGCCCGAGCGGTTAATGGGGACGGACTGTAAATTCGTTGGCGATATGTCTACGCTGGTTCAAATCCAGCTCGGCCCAATAATTCGCCGATCCATGGGGATGATATAACCAATTTGTCCTCCAGAAATGCCTGATATAGAGGAATAAATGGTCCATTTTTTCTGCTATATCCCTATTTCTTTGTTCATTTGTTCCCACGCGTTCTGATCTTTCTAACGATCTAGATTAATAATCTGTAAATATAAGAAGGAGTAAAGAAAAAAAGAGTCCTTTTTTTTCATTGAAAGGTTGATTATCTTATCAATCGATGTGGCAATAACCACAGGATTACTAGTAATCCGTGTCACTCTCACTATAGTTCATATCCATGTGAATATCAATCACTCGTGTTTCTGGTAAAACACGGCAATTATAAATATAAAGAAATTATAAGAATATGTATGAGAATATGTATGCTGTATAACTCATTTCCCTGGGATTGTAGTTCAATCGGTCAGAGCACC